TTCACAAAAAACTACAAGGGTAGAAACGAAAAAAGTAAATATCGAAATAATTGAGATAATTCAATCAAAATTATTCAGTTTGAAATTTTGAATTACTACACTTCGACTAGAGAAAGATAACTAGGAAGAATGAAATAATTAAGTCAGATATTTTTTGTTGATTATATTATTAACTCTTTCTTTATTTTATTTGGAATAGGAGAAACTTATCATGAATCCACTGATTGCTGCTGCTTCTGTTATCGCTGCTGGGTTGGCCGTCGGGCTTGCTTCTATTGGACCTGGAGTTGGTCAAGGCACAGCTGCAGGGCAAGCTGTAGAAGGGATTGCGAGACAACCAGAAGCAGAAGACAAAATACGGGCTACTTTATTACTTAGTCTGGCTTTTATGGAAGCTTTAACTATTTATGGGCTGGTTGTAGCATTAGCACTTTTATTTGCCAATCCTTTTGTTTAATAAAAAAAAAAAAATACATATTGTTTTTTCCATGGATTTTCGTTGCTGCTCTTCCTAATTCTATTTCGATTTGACTCCTACAAATTTTTTTTTCATTCGGATTAACATACTGATTTTCCTTCTTCCGTCCCTTTCTTTAGTCCAATGACCCCTTTTTTATTTAGAAAGTGTTGAAAACTACTAAGTATTTTACAATTTACATAAGAACTAGTATTTACTTCTAAGAAGTATCATTCTTATAGGGAATCTTTCAATTGACTAACCAATTCAAAATATAGAATAGTCTTCTTAGTATATTTTTATTCTTACTACTAATTATTAGTAAGAATAAAAATAGAATAAGTCAATATATTCAATAATTCGATTATAGAATAAACTATCATATACAAAAACGAATAAAAAAAAACTTGGAATCGTAGAAAGAAAATTAGTCTATCCATAAGAGGAGATGCGATCATATGAAAAATATAACCGATTCTTTTCTTTGCTTCATTTACTGGCCATCTGCCGGAAGTTTCGGGTTTGATACCGATATTTTAGCAACAAATCTAATAAATCTAAGTGCAGTGCTAGGTGTATTGATTTTTTTTGGAAAGGGAGTGTGTGCGAGTTGTTTATTTCAAAGAATAGATTGGATCCACCCAACTGCACTTTTTTTGTTATAACTAGAAAAATGTGCATGATCCGGCGAATGACTTCTTACTAAATAACGAAAAAGGTAGTTAAGAACCATAGCATTTCGCGATTCATTGGTAAATCTACTTTGATTCTCTATCAACCAAGAATTTAGGAACATTACCATGGTTAAAGCTAACTAGTTTAAAGTTTCGACGCAGTCTAGTATTCTTTCTACCACTATGTTAATAGGGAAATTATAATTTTTTCGATATAGAACACTCATGTCGATAAAATGACTTGAATTCTCTTTATGATGAAAAATAGGAAAAAAGGTGTTTTGTTTAACGCCTCCGTTTCTACTTTTCTACAATGCGGAATTGATGACCTACGTATAAATTAATCAGAATTCTTTGGATTTCAAGAAAAAAAAAAAAAACAACTTTGCTGACAATTATTTGTTTGGTCAGAAGAGTCCTCCCAATATTTGGGTCTTGTATTGATAATCATTTTCAAGATTTTTAGAAATAGAGAAAAAAGGATAGGCTCATTCCATAATAAATATGGGGAAATTTCCTATAAGGAATTGAGTGTGAGAGCCAAATGAATTGAAAGATTCATGTTTGGTTCGGGAAGAGATCATAGACATTTTGAAATGAATGGAAAGAGAATCTACTTTCATTAAGTGATTTATTAGATAATCGAAAACAGAGAATCTTGAGAACTATTCGAAATTCAGAAGAACTACAGGAAACAGCCATTGAACAGCTGGAAAAAGCCCGGGTCCGTTTAAGGAAAGTAGAAATGGAAGCAGATCGGTTTCGAGTGAATGGTTATTCCGAGATAGAACGACAAAAATTGAATTTAATTAATTCAATTTATACAACTTTGGAACAATTCGAAAATGACAAAAATGAAACCATTCATTTTGAACAACAAAGGGCGATTAATCAAGTCCAACAAAGGGTTTTACAACAAGCATTACAAGGAGCTCTGGGAACTCTCAATAGTTGCTTAAACAACGAGTTACATTTACGTACGATCGGTGCTACTATTGGTATGTTTGGGGCGATGAAAGCAAAAAAGAACTGATTAATTACTTGTTCTAGTATATAACTGATTTGTTCTTCTACTATAATATAGAGTATAGGGAGGACTTATTTTTGTTTTTCTTCGAAAAAGAATCAAATTTAGCAATATTCATGGTAACCAGCCGTGCAGATGAAATTAGTCAAATTATCCGTAAACGTATTGAGCAATATAATACCGAAGTAAAAATTGTAAATATAGGTACCGTACTTCAAGTAGGCGATGGCATTGCTCGTATTTATGGTCTTGATGAAGTAATGGCAGGTGAATTAGTAGAATTTAAAGAGGGTACCGTAGGCATTGCTTTGAATTTGGAATCAAAAAATGTTGGTGTTGTAT